TGAATGAATAATTGAATAATTCATAAAAAGAAATCCTTCTGTGGTATTCCATATATTTGGTAGTTCCTTACCGTGTTAATTCCCAATTATTGGGAATTGAGATTCCTAAGCAATACGAATTAATAGTAATATTTCGGGATAGATATTACCTCCCCTTTTCCCTTTTCAAATAAATTAAATTGAAATGATTGAAGTTTTTCTATTTGGAATTGTCTTAGGTCTAATTCCTATTACTTTGGCTGGATTATTCGTAACCGCATATTTACAATACAGGCGTGGTGATCAGTTGGACCTTTGATTAATATTAATTCACATCTCTTTTTTTAACTGACCTCCTCCTTTCTTTAATTTCATTTTTTTTGGGGGGTCAAAGGTCAAATTCAGATTGCTGTATTTCATATTTCAGTTCAGTGGAATTTTCGATCTAACAAGACAAGAGCAGAATCACGCTCTGTAGGATTTGAACCTACGACATTGGGTTTTGGAGACCCACGTTCTACCGAACTGAACTAAGAGCGCTTTCTTACCACAACGGAAAAGACTGTAAAGAAGGGGATTCTTTTTTTTATATAGTATAGAACCCCCAAAAAAATTTCAACCCCAATAAATACTTCTTGCATATGTATACTATCATAAAATTGAAAATTATGTATTATGTATGTCCAAATTGAATCGCTCTAAAATGTATCTCAGGTTACTGCTTCGAGGAGCAATAATAGGTAGGGATGACAGGATTTGAACCCGTGACATTTTGTACCCAAAACAAACGCGCTACCAAGCTGCGCTACATCCCTTTTAACTGGTCTACAGTATCATTGTAGAAAATCCCGGTCTTGTTTTCCACATCCTTATTTTATTTCCATTTCCTTCCTTTCTATGCAAAATGTATCTTGCTATTTCTTCCTCTTGGTCTCATATCATATAACATATAATAATAAATTAATATTTTTCTCGGGAATTCTCAGGCGCAAAGGGACCTGTTTTTTTGCTTTAAGAAAAAGAAAATATTCTCTACCGAATCATTGCGCATGTCAAGTTGAATTGGGGATTCCACACACAAATACAAAAATACAAGTGGTCTTTAAATATATATACATCTCTTACCATAATGTATTACAATATGGAATATAAAAAAAAGAAGGAGGATTCTCAATGCGAGATTTTAAAACATATCTTTCCGTGGCACCGGTACTAAGTACTCTCTGGTTCGGGTCTTTAGCAGGTTTATTGATAGAAATCAATCGTTTCTTCCCAGATGCGTTGACATTTCCTTTTTTTTCATTCTAGTTATTGATATGGAAAGGGGTGAAGAAGATTAGAGATAGAGTCAAATATTTGTGACTAATCTCTCTTTCCCGTCTTTTTTTTTTTTCGAATTAGATAGATTGAATACGGGGGTAAAGAGAAAGAAAAAAGTGGATTCAACCTCAGTTAAATTCGGGTTAAGGCTCCAATTAAATTAAGAATAAAATTAATAATAGAGTTAAAAGAAAACAAAAGGGAAATGTGACTAGAATAAGAGTATCATGCAATACAAGATACTTAAATGAAATACTGTACTGCGATTAGAAATCGCTTTCGAAATTGTTGTATTACTTATTATTTACTATATTAATTGCAACAAAATCTTTATTTCATAATTTGATTTTGAGTTGTTAGCCACTTCTATTTTTTCGTCCCTTTTCCTTTCTTCTTATTTGCGTCGGATCGGGAAATAGAAACGTTGGGTGAATCAAAAACCCAAAGGAGGTTCATGGCCAAGGGTAAAGACGTTCGAGTAAGGGTTATTTTGGAATGTACCGGTTGTGTTCGAAACGGTCTTAATAAGGAATCAACGGGTATTTCCAGATATATTACTCAAAAGAATCGACACAATACACCTAGTCGATTGGAGTTGAGAAAATTCTGTCCGTATTGTTTCAAACATACAATTCATGGGGAGATAAAGAAATAGATATAGATCGAACCGAGTGCTTGGGTGTCACCCTTTCAAGGAACATGAAAAAAATTTCGATATATATTTCTATTATTTCATATATTGAAATAAAAACAACTAAATAAATATAGACAAACCCAATCCTATGAATTTCTTCTATAATTTTTTTTGATTTGATCGAAATAGTATTTTAGGGATAAGGAATAAACAAATTATGGATAAATCCAAGCGACTCTTTCTTAAATCCAAGCGATCTTTTCGTAGGCGTTTGCCCCCGATCCAATCGGGGGATCGAATTGATTATAGAAACATGAGTTTAATTAGTCGATTTATTAGTGAACAAGGAAAAATATTATCTAGACGGGTGAATAGATTAACCTTAAAAGAACAACGATTAATTACTATTGCTATAAAACAAGCTCGTATTTTATCTTCGTTACCTTTTCTTAATAATGAGAAACAATTTGAAAGAAGGGAGTCAACCACCAGAACTCCTGGTTTTAGGAACAGAAAAAAATAGGCTTACTTTTCAATTGAATCAAAATTCTAATCCGAACTCAAAAACAGATGGACGTTTTGTTCAAAAAATCCGAGAATCATTCGTGTCGTAAGAAAAAAAAGAATCGGGTAAGAGGAATAATTTTAAGAGGAATAATTTTTTTTATCGGGCGTGTTCGCTCATTTTGACGACTTTATCATATTATCAGATTTTATCATACTAATTTCTACTCTACCTTCCCGGAGTTCATTCTCCAGAGAATTCCATTTCAAAGAGTTTGGCGGATTCCTCCCAATCCCCTTATTTTATGATCTCGTTGGAAATCATATAAAGACAATTCCTATTTGATATAGCTATTTGTGCAAGGATTTTACGATTAAGAAGCAACTGCCCCTTATACAGATTGTGTATTAATCTACTATAAATATAGGATGCCCCCGCCCCGCGAATTACTGCATTTATTCGAGTGATCCACAAACGACGAAAATCCCTTTTTTTCCTATCTCTATCACGATGCGCCGAAACCAAAGCTCTTATTTTCTGTTGAATAATTGTTCGAGTAAGTCTTGAATGAGCTCCGCGAAAACTTGATGCAAATAAACGCATTTTTGTTCTACGTCTCCGAGCTATATATCCTCGTCTAATTCTGGTCATTGAGTAAATGAAACTTTAATGAATAACTAATTGATTTCCTTTCTTTCAGTTATTCTTTTCCCCCTTCCTAGTCTATTAATAACAAAACGGATTCTTCCAATTTATAAAATAAAAATTCCAATGGCTTTTGCTACTATAACCTTCCCTACCACGCTTTTTTCCTTTTTTCTAGGCATTGGAAAAATAAAAATAGAAATAGCTAAAGAAATTGTGGGTTCCATCGTCTCTATGGTTACTTCTTAAACGGTGAGGTCTTCTCTATACACCGGAGCCCTTTCCTTCATTTTATTGGTAACTTGTACAGTTACCACTCTTTGGCTCTACCCATGAATTTTCCAGTAATTTGTCTTTCATAATGAGATATACCTTATACAGTAACGGTATTTAATTATGAAGATTGGGTGGGTAGCTGACCTTGTGAGTCCGTTCTTCTAAACATAATATTTCTACTTTTTTAAATAGGATTTCCCCCGCTTAATGGGTAACTATTTGTTACCAATGGGGAATTCTTTCTCATCTTAAATTGAAAATTCAGGTGATTTAATTTGCACCAATTGAAACCATAAATTTCATACACAATAGAAAGATATGATAGATCCATCTTTTTTAGATAGTGAATGGAGTTCTTCCATTCTATCCGATTCACCGGTACTGATCATTGATACTGGAAAAATTGTTTTTTCTTTTGTTTTGTCTCAGCCCACGATTTAAACGAGTCGCACATACACCCTCGTACATGTTCCTCGACGCTGAGGGCATCCCCCAAGAGCGGGGGATTTCGTGACGTTTCTGATTGGCTGTCTTGGGTTTCTAATAAGTTGTTTAATAGTTGGCATGCTGAATTATACATTATGGGCTGGTTTAGATTGATCCTAACCGGATGATTATGAGTTTATTCGATTTCAATATATTAATAGAATATTAAACCTTTAATTAAGTAATTAAGAAGTAAGAAGATAAAATCTTAAATCATATATTTGCACGAAATCACTGCTATTTTTTATCCAACCGCTACAAAATCAACAATTCCATGAGCTTGGGCTTCTGTTGCTGACATAAAAGTATCCCTTTCCATGTCTTCGGATACAGCCCATAAGGGCTTGCCTGTTCTTTGTACATAAACCCTTGTAAGGATTTCGCGCAGTTTCAGTAGTTCTTCCGCTTCCAGGATAAGTTCGGACGTTTGTGCCTCATAAAAACCGGCAGCAGGTTGATGGATCATTACCCTGATCATATAATATAACACAATCAAAGGTTCCTGTATCTCGCACGAGGAGGCAAGGCGAAGAGATAAAGAATAAAATAAGAAAAAGATAGAAAACCGTACGGGCATTTTTTTCACATTGCATACGGCTCCACAATGGAATTTTTTTTACCTTTCATCGAAGAAAGAGAAAATGTGGGATCCATTATACCCAGATCGGTAAATGATCCAATTACCACCCTTCTTTTTTTTTTCGGAGGAGTTCAAAAATACTATGATGGCCCCGTTGCTTTAATATATTTATTTTGTCTGTGATTCAGCAATCCCAAAGTTTCTTTTTTTTTTTATTTTCGTACTCTTTCATAACATAAATGTTGTTAATAACCTGCCGGTGTGAAAAAAGTTTGTGACGCTGAAATCGACCTACGATAGGTAAGATAAAATAGGAAATACCCTTCCTTTATCTCATACTACTCTTTCGATACATAATCTAATATTTTGAAAAACAATAAAAAATTTGCATATCAAATTCGAAGTGCCATGCTAATATTACTTAATATTAATAATTCATATGGCGAAGGCATAGTCTTCTTTTTTCTCTTAAATAAAAAACCCATTGGCGCCAAGCGTGAGGGAATGCTAGACGTTTGGTAATTGCTCCTCCGACCAGGATAAAAGACCCCATTGAGGCGGCCAATCCCATGCATATTGTCTGTATATCTGGTCGCACAAATTGCATAGTATCATAAATGGCTATTCCAGGTATTACCCATCCGCCGGGAGAGTTTATAAGCAAATACAGATCCTTGGTATCACTCTCCGAACTGAGATATACAAAAAGACCAATAAGTTGATTCGAAACATTGCTATCAATCGCTTGGCCTAAAAAAATTAATCTTTCTCGATAAAGTCGGTTGATTCGGATAAAATTGTATCCCTTAGGAGCCGTACGGGCACCTTTTGATGCATACGGTTCAACAAAACTAAAACTTGCGAAAAAAAAATCAATGTGTAGCTTCCAGCCCTCTTTCTTTTTTTATAGCGGACTCCTTCTAATGAAGGAAGGGGCTTCTCTTTCATTTTTGAAGAACGATGCGTTTGGCCGGTTTTCCTATAATATATAATATTAGAATATAAAAAACAGTTTTATCGCACTAACTTTTCATTGATGTATTTTTTCATCGAGATCCAATCCAAAAATCACGATACCATTTTCTTGTTCCTGAATGGGCTTCTTCCATTTTTTTAGGTTTCTGCTCTACTCCGAGTAAGGATCTGCCCGATTTTGATTTGCACATATAGGACAAATGACCCCAATACCACGTCTTTGTTTTTTTTTTTTCATTTTTTCTCAATTTTGCAATTCATTTCTTTTATGTCTTCCGCCAAATATTCGACGTATCCATTATATTTATTATTCGATTGATTAACTGTTTGGGATCAGCGCTATTTAATAATTTCTTTCTAAATAGGATTGTTTATGATATCTATAAGTCCTAATAATAGATATATTACCAATTGGGTTTTTCTAAACGGAGCCTGGATACTTAATTTTATTGGTCCAGCCAAGTCGACCATAAATTATTTGAATTGCTAATATTAATCTGGATACCTCTTCACAAAACGGATCTAATTCCATTTCATTGCACTTCACGTTACAAATTTTTGATGATTCAATCGCTTTTTTTGGGGGCGAAAGAGAGGATATCTCGATCGGGGGAGAGAATGGGGAAATCCCATATGACCCAATATATCTGACAGGGCGCACTATATGTCAATCCAAGTTGGATTTCGCTCTCCGGGAGTTCGAAAAGGAACTTTTGGAACACCAATAGGCATAAACTGAAAGAAAAAAGAATTAAGTACTCTATTTCACTTTGATGTGGAAACGTAATAATGGTTTTATTATTTTAATAATATTAGCTTTATCGTCATATTTTCTACATAGATAGAATAAGTTCATAAAATAAAGGAAAACAAAGAAAATTTTTACGAATAGGTACTTTGAATGATGACTAAATATGGATGCATGCGCTCTTCGAAAAGGGAATAAACCCCCATTGCGTATTGGTACTTATCGAGTATAGAATAGATCTGCTTCTCTTTTTTCCTATGAACCAAATTGTTCCATTTTTACTAAAAGAATAGAACAAATAGTAACCCTTTTTCCGAGATAATCCACTGAAAAAAAAAGGGGGGTCCATAGCATAGTTTTTTCAATGCAATAAAGTTACATAGTGTCTATTTTTTGTTGATAAAGGGGTATTACCATGGGTTTGCCTTGGTATCGTGTTCATACTGTCGTATTGAATGATCCCGGTCGTTTGCTTTCTGTTCATATAATGCATACAGCTCTGGTTGCTGGTTGGGCCGGTTCAATGGCTCTATATGAATTAGCAGTTTTTGATCCCTCCGACCCTGTTCTCGATCCAATGTGGAGACAAGGTATGTTCGTTATACCCTTCATGACTCGTTTAGGAATAACCAATTCATGGGGCGGTTGGAGTATTACAGGAGGGACGATAACGAATCCGGGGGTTTGGAGTTACGAAGGTGTAGCCGGGGCGCATATTGTGTTCTCTGGCTTGTGCTTCTTGGCAGCTATCTGGCATTGGGTGTATTGGGATCTAGAAATATTTGGTGATGAACGCACAGGAAAACCTTCTTTGGATTTGCCTAAGATCTTTGGAATTCATTTATTTCTCTCAGGAGTGGCTTGCTTTGGCTTTGGCGCATTTCATGTAACAGGATTGTATGGTCCTGGAATATGGGTGTCCGACCCATATGGACTAACTGGAAAGGTACAATCTGTAAATCCCGCGTGGGGTGTGGAAGGTTTTGATCCCTTTGTTCCAGGAGGAATAGCCTCTCATCATATTGCAGCAGGGACATTGGGCATATTAGCAGGCTTATTCCATCTTAGTGTCCGCCCGCCCCAACGTCTATATAAAGGATTACGTATGGGCAATATTGAAACCGTTCTTTCCAGCAGTATCGCTGCTGTCTTTTTTGCAGCTTTTGTTGTTGCTGGAACTATGTGGTATGGTTCAGCAACTACTCCTATCGAATTATTTGGTCCCACCCGTTATCAATGGGATCAGGGATACTTTCAGCAAGAAATATATCGAAGAGTTAGCGCTGGACTAGCCGAAAATCAAAGTTTATCAGAGGCTTGGTCTAAAATTCCTGAAAAATTAACTTTTTATGATTACATCGGAAATAATCCAGCGAAAGGGGGATTATTCAGAGCGGGTTCAATGGATAACGGAGATGGAATAGCTGTCGGGTGGTTAGGACATCCTGTCTTTAGAGATAAAGAAGGGCGTGAACTTTTTGTACGTCGCATGCCTACTTTTTTTGAAACATTTCCAGTTGTTTTGGTAGACGGAGATGGAATTGTTAGAGCCGATGTTCCCTTTAGAAGGGCAGAATCGAAGTATAGTGTCGAACAAGTAGGCGTAACCGTTGAGTTCTATGGTGGCGAACTGAACGGAGTGAGTTATAGTGATCCTGCGACTGTGAAAAAATATGCTAGACGTGCCCAATTGGGTGAAATTTTTGAATTAGATCGTGCTACTTTGAAATCCGATGGTGTTTTTCGTAGCAGTCCAAGAGGTTGGTTTACTTTTGGACATGCTTCCTTTGCTCTGCTCTTCTTCTTCGGGCACATTTGGCATGGTGCTAGAACCTTATTCAGAGATGTTTTTGCTGGTATTGACCCAGATTTGGATGCTCAAGTGGAATTTGGAGCATTCCAAAAACTTGGAGATCCAACTACAAGAAGACAAGTAGTCTGATGCAGCATTGCTCTGTTATTTTTCGCTTCTCACTTCTATTTTCTCTTTGTGATTTTACATAGGATACTGAAAAAGTCTGGATTTAAATCTCCGCCCTTTCGCCTTTTCTTTTATTTTTTTTTCTTTAATCGGGGAGATGATCCCCAATAAACAGGTATGGAAGCTATAATTGTAAACCGCGATCACATTTATGGAAGCATTGGTTTATACATTCCTCTTAGTCTCGACTCTAGGGATCATTTTTTTCGCTATCTTTTTTCGCGAACCGCCTAAAGTTCCAACTAAAAAATGAAATGATTTTTCATTATCTGAATTGAAGTAATGAGCCTCCCAACATTTGGAGGCTCATTACTTCAACTAGTCCCCGTGCTCTTCGAACGGGTCTCTTAGTTGTTGAGAGGGTTGCCCAAAAGCAGTATATAAGGCATACCCAGTAAAACTTACAAGTAATCCAGATATAGAGATGGCGACTAGGGTTGCTGTTTCCATTATTATATAATTTCAAGACCACAATGGATCTATGATAAGATTGTTTATTTACAACGGAATGGTATACAAAGTCAACAGATCTCAATGAATACAAAATAGGATTTATGGCTGCACAAACTGTTGAGGGTAGTTCTAGATCTGGTCCAAGACGGACGTCTGTAGGGGCTTTATTGAAACCATTGAATTCGGAATATGGTAAAGTAGCTCCTGGATGGGGAACTACTCCTTTGATGGGTGTCGCAATGGCTCTATTTGCGGTATTCCTATCTATTATTTTGGAGATTTATAATTCTTCCGTTTTACTGGACGGAATTTCACTGAATTAGATTTAATTAGATTTATAAGAACCCTAGCTTTTAAATAAAAATACAAAAAACGATGCATTTAGGCCTCGGCTTTTTATTTTAGCTTATTCTTTTTTGGTAGTTCGACCGCGAAATTTTTGTGTTTCTGTATTTCCGGAATATGAGTGTGTGACTTGTTATAATTGATCCTATTGAGAGTACAGAAAGTGGGTCTGTCGTCTTGATAGAGATGGTTTTACCCCGTCGGATATTCATTCTAGTATCTGGAGCACGGAATATATGAAATATATCACGAAGTATTTGAACTATGATTCATACTTAATATTCAGACCTCGTGGCCGGATTCCTCAAATTTTTCAAAAGAAAAAAGTTTTCAATTGAAAGAGTTTTCTTCTTTCAAATTCCCGTTTCTGCTTTGATTTTGCTCAAAGAACAAACTTTTCTTTCTAGTTTTAGTCATTATATCGATTCTACTCGTTGAATAAATCATGATCCAATGGTTCTTACTCAGGGAATCCTTGACTTAGCTTGAAGGTTTTATTGAATCATCGTGGTTCTAGTATTAATTTAAGGTTTCAATTGATTCCTAGGGTCTTAACAAGAAAATTCCTATCAATAATAAAGAAAACAAAAGTAAAGCTACATTCCATACAAATTAAAATAACAGATGAAAGAAAAAAATAGGGAAATAGAAGATTCAAGAGGCCTGGAACGATCAACAGAAAGACAAGTGAGCCTACTTGATTTTTTGACATTCTAATTATAACAAAAAAAAAGAGCTTTCTTACTTTTACTCTTTCGTATTTTTAGCGAAAATGGAATCAAAAGATTAAGAAGTTTCCAATTTTCTATTCCATACCTCTTTTAACCTGTTTTTTTGTTTGAGCTGTACGAGATGAAATTCTCATATACGGTTCTCAGAGGGGGAGTCCCCTTGGTTTACCTATCTCAATAAAGTCTACGATTGGTTCGAAGAGCGTCTCGAGATTCAGGCGATTGCAGATGATATAACTAGTAAATACGTTCCTCCTCATGTCAACATATTTTATTGTCTAGGAGGAATTACGCTTACTTGTTTTTTAGTACAAGTCGCTACAGGGTTTGCTATGACTTTTT